TGTACCGCGCACATCACTTAGATGGGCTATAGAAAGTAACATAGGAGGAAATGAAGAAATAGAATCTGAAAAAAATATAGAAGGAAATGAAAGAGGATCATATTCTATTTGTACTGTATCTGAAATGAACTTTGGCTATTCCCATCCCTCAACTCCTCTAGACTATACTTTTTCTCTTTCAACTAACTAATTTAGCCTTTCGAATATGTATAAAGTATTAACGTTTTTTTTGAACAAAAGGAGACACAGTATGAACAAATAAAAAAACAAGAGGAAACAAAATGGAATTCTTTTGTATACTTTATATACATATGATATATATAAGGGGTATATCTCCGACATTTAGATGGATAAATATGTATCATGATTTATACTATTAATGAATATGTATGTCGACCCATATCAATTAATTTTTAGAATATATACTCATACAAATTACTCATGTGCCAGGAACCAGATTTGAACTGGTGACACGAGGATTTTCAGTCCTCTGCTCTACCAGCTGAGCTATCCCGACCATTCACGACGCATCATCCTCATTTTATTTTAATATAGGACTTGGGTCTATGTCAATTAGTCAATTAGAAAAACGAAAAAGTATTACAAAGTATTATACAGGATCTAATAGAATTTCTTGGATCTTCAAAAATAAATTTTCAAAGTTTCAGTACAGTACAAGTAATGATATGTATTGTTAATTATTCAAATTTAATGGATTCCTTGCTCAAATCATTTGTACTGTACGCGTATCATATATATCACACACAAGTCTTGTGATAAGAAAAAAATTTTCGCTCAGATCCATTTGTGAAAGAAAAGAGTAGAATGAGAATGAATGATAAATATAACGAATTTTGATTTGAATCGCTAACAAAATGATAAAATGAAAATAAATAATTAGGGAGTCAACCGGGTCGTTTTGGGGATAGAGGGACTTGAACCCTCACGATTTCTAAAGTCGACGGATTTTCCTCTTACTATAAATTTCATTGTTGTCGATATTAACATGTATAATGGGACTCTATCTTTATTCTCGTCCGATTAATCAATTATTAAAAAGATCTATCAGACTACGGTGGAGTGAATGGTTTGATCAATGAATATTCGATTCTTTTTTCAATTTTTAATCGATTCACAACAAGTCTTTCATTTTTCATATAAATATAAAAAAATACAGATTTGGGTCGTCATTAATCATTTTGAGATAGTATTTCAGTACTATACGTATGTATATAGGTTTATCCTTCATCCTTGCTGAAGTTTCGATGGAAGGATTCCTTTACTAACACAATGCAGCCAACTCCATTTGTTAGAACAGCTTCCATTGAGTCTCTGCACCTATCCTTTTTTATTTTCGGTTTATGAAACCCTTGTTTATTTTCATAAAACAGGATTTGGCTCAGGATTGCCCATTTTTAATTCCAGGGTTTCTCTGAATTTGAAAGTTCTCACTTGGTAGGTTTCCATACCAAGGCTCAATCCAATTAAGTCCGTAGCGTCTACCAATTTCGCCATATCCCCTCTTTTTTTTTGATGTGATTAAGATCACATCATGATGCCGCCCCCCCCCCTTTTCTTTCATTTCTATTATACTGGACCGGTTGAATTCATTAGATACCGGTTCCTATATTGAAAAGTTTTTTCTACTATTTGATTTCTTGTATATTTTCTTTCATCTCTATCGGAGACCCGTATTTGGTCCAATCAGAAATGATTCTATCATTTCTATATCATCAATTCAATATAGATCGCATAACATATATATTATAGTATAATATATATTTATTATACTTATATATGCCCCTATTTCTACCGTTTTTAGCGTGAAATTTTAAATACTTGAACGGTCTATTCTTTTTTTTTTTTTTCGTCTTAACTTTCACCTTTCCGAATGAAACCAGAGGAGTGTTTCATTATGATCTGGATTGCGCTTTTATCTTTCATGTTATTCTTAGGGCAGGCCTTCTATAACATAACAAAAAAAAACATTATAACATAACAAAAAAACGAAAAGGAAGATTTGAGTATTATTAATTAAAATTAATAGCCATAACTAAAACTAATAAAATGGCTATACCTAACCATTCCGTTAATTTCGAATTAGAAGAGAATTCAAAATAAAATTATTTATTAATTAAATATGAAATTATTTCGAATTATATATAATAAATAATAATATTATAAGATTGTAATATACAATAAATATAGAAATAGCAATAAATATAGAAATAGAATAAGATTCTAAACTTAATTACTTTACTCGATTTTATTTAAAATGATATATTCAAATATATTTTCAAATTAAATTAAAATGAAATATATATATTTCTATATATAAAATATATATGATCCATTATGAAATATAATAAAATTATGTAATAAAAAATAGTAAACATAGAATAGTAAAAAAAATCTTACCATCTAATTAAGCTAATTAAGATATTTATTATTGATAAACATATATTTGATATTTGAGAAATAGATCAAAATTTTATATCGCGATATTTAATAATATCGCTATATTAATAGGTATGTTCTATAATATTCAAATATCCAATATGTTTGGAAATTCTAAAATTCTATTTTTCTATATATCATATTTCTTATGAAAATATCATATTTCTTATGAAATAGCTAAGAATGAACAGTTAATATCTCAGTAGTTTACTAAATTAGTATACGTGTACAATTTATGTTATGTGAGCCCGCTTAGCTCAGAGGTTAGAGCATCGCATTTGTAATGCGATGGTCATCGGTTCGATTCCGATAGCCGGCTTTTCTCCGTTTGTTTGATTTTTGATTTTTTACATAATTGATAATGTGAAATCAAAGCGAAAAACTTCTTTCCCTTTTCCCAAGGGTCACCCTATCATCTCGTAGGAACTTCCAATTATGAATAAAAATGGGATTGGAGGAGTTCGGTCTCTGTAGAACAAATCAATCAAGAAAAGAACCCTGAATTTTTATTATTATTATTTAAAATTTAAAATTCTTTTTATTTATATAATACAATTATTTATATACAATAAGGTCCGGATATTGATACAATTCCTCTAATTATTCTTTGTAATACAATACTTCAGTAAATTTCGATTAATTTATCATATTTTAGTTTAGTTTTAATTTTGTTTTATGAAATTTCATAAAAAAATAAGGAGTCTTTATGTCACGTTACAGAGGGCCTCGTTTCAAAAAAATCCGTCGTCTGGGGGCTTTACCGGGACTAACTAGTAAAAAGCCTAGAGCCGGAAGCGATCTTAGAAACCAATCGCGCCCCGGAAAAAAATCTCAATATCGTATTCGTTTAGAAGAAAAACAAAAATTGCGCTTTCATTATGGTCTTACAGAACAACAATTACTTAAATACGTTCGTATCGCCGGAAAAGCCAAAGGATCAACAGGTCAGGTTTTACTACAATTACTTGAAATGCGTTTGGATAACATCCTTTTTCGATTGGGTATGGCTTCGACTATTCCTCAAGCCCGCCAATTAGTTAACCATAGACATATTTTAGTTAATGGTCGTATAGTAGATATACCAAGTTATCGCTGTAAACCCCGAGATATTATTACAGTGAGGGATGAGCAAAAATCTAGGGCTCTGATTCAAAATTATCTTGATTCATCCCCCCGCGAGGAGTTGCCAAACCATTTGACTCTTCACCCATTCCAATATGAAGGATTCGTCAATCAAATAATAGATAGTAAATGGGTCGGTTTGAAAATAAATGAATTGCTAGTTGTAGAATATTACTCTCGTCAGACTTAACCCCAACTAAAATAACAAGGGTTCGGACAATTTTGACCTCTCCATTTTGGCTTAAGTAAAGGGACCCGGGGTAAGTAAGGTAAGGGGTTTGATCTGGGGATTTTGATCTCATTCATGTATCATAGATCGGTAGGGGATTTTCATTCCTTGTCCATTTTGCCCAGTATTTTTTGTACCACAGAAGATTTGGATTAGGAATACATAATCGATATCAAAGAAAAGAAAGGTCTAACTGTTGGAGTATACATTCTTATTTGATGCATTGCAGTCAGTAACATTGGTGAATTAGGTGAAGAGTACGGAAAGAGAGGGATTCGAACCCTCGGTAAACAAAAGTCTACATAGCAGTTCCAATGCTACGCCTTGAACCACTCGGCCACCTCTCCTACATAATGATTATGGCCAAAAAACCGAGTTAATAGTGAGTCATTCATATTATTTTGGATAGGTATCTACATTGAATTAAAATTATTAAAAAATTGAACTCTAAAAATAGAAAACTTTTCATCAAAGACAAATCCTTCCGCATAAATCTTTTTTGTGAAAAATTGTAAAATAAAGATATATCTATTCATGTTTGCGAAGATGGGGTTTCCGCCCTTTCTAATATTTATACCGGATTTAATCTCTCAATTGAAACGAATTCAACGATTGATCCATTTTTTTAGACTGTGTTTAATGGATATCTTTAGATCATTATTCAATTTTCATAAAAATTCTAAAATGCCTTTCCAGTTTTAGATTTTTCAACAACAACTCCTTACTCCAACTTCTTAACCCATAGATTGATTTCAAATTCATGAACCGTCCCCCGGATTTTTTTTTTTTTTTTTATTGATTCCTGTCAAAACGAAACAATTTGAGTATGAGTAAAAGGTCTTCCTTTTTATTTTAATGAATCCGTTTTTATGTTATTTCGTACTGTACAATTCCTTTGTTTGTGGGATCATTTTCTCACGAAATGAAATTAAAATAAATTATAGAATGGATTAATACACCTATGTCTAGATCTGGGATAAATGGAAATTTTATTGATAAAACCTTTTCAATTGTAGCCAATATCTTATTACGAATAATTCCGACAACTTCGGGAGAAAAAGAGGCATTCACCTATTACAGAGATGGTGCGATTTGATTTTTTTTTTTTTTTATTTATTTTCTTTTCTATTTTTTACTGCTCTCAGTCTTAAGAGAAAGACAACATTATTCGGGATAGGAAAAAAAATTATTG